CCAATACGACCCCCACGCTTCATTAGCCCATACCGCTCCCGAAAGGATTCCTATGGTTAAAAAAGTAAATCCTAAACTAATAACCCGATAACTCCAATAATCCAATTGTTGAATCAATTGGGACCTGTAATAATTTTTAGCAGAAAAAACCGAAGTATTTTCGAAAACATTTTCACCCAAGAAAAATGACTCGTTTAAAAAACCATTGCTCTTATAAAAAAGCTTTCTGTTTTTTCGAAATGTAATCACTAGAAGTGCTACTGATAATAACGATCCACATAAAAGGGCTGCATAGCCCAATATCATCATACTTACGTGCATTATTAACCACTCAGATTGAAGAGCAGGTACTAATATTCCAGATTGGTGTATTTCAGTTAAAATACCTGAAGTAGCAAAGCCTTGGGTAAAAATAGCACTTGGCCCCGTTATTTTACTTAAAATTAAAACATTTTTTTTGAAATACGGAATTATATGAATAAGGGAGAAGCTCCATGAAAGGAAAATTAATGATTCATATAAATCGCTTAGTGGGAAATGTCCCGAAGAAATCCAACGAGTAACTAATAATCCTGTTATACAGAAAAAAGTAACTATTATGCCCTTTTCTGACGAATCGTATAGTTTTACGATTTCATCGACTAAAAAGGTTATCAAATGAATTGTAATTACAATTGAAACGATCGAAAAGGAAATGTGAGTTAATATATGCTCTAAGGTTGAAAATATCATAAAAATCTTAAAAAAGAAGAGTCCCTTAATTACAATTACATAATTCGAAAATGGAAATCGGGAATTGAATTCATTATAAGATCTATTTATCCTTTTTAGAAGACGGTATGCCGCCACTCGGACTCGAACCGAGATGCATTAGCACTGCTTCCTAAGAGCAGCGTGTCTACCAATTTCACCATAGCGGCCTGTCTTGAACTCATAATAGCCTATGAATAAGCAATCGTCGAGATTGAGTAAGCTATTTTAGTTTAGTAATGATTCAAATGGATTAATAACAATAAAAAGTTGTTCAAATAGGAATTGGAGGTTGAAGGTTCATTATTTTAGATTTGAGTTTAGAGTCTTAGTTTTTTTATTTAACCTGGAACTTTCCTATATTTTATGCTTTCCGCGAATTGAACTCTTGTAACTAAACCGTTCTATATTCAATTAAGGAATAGAGTTCAAAAAGTTTTTGTTTTCATTGTTTAATCAGCAATTTATTATTATTATTTATTTTTCATAAATCTAAAACAAAAAAGGGATTTTGACGACAAAATAGAAAGAAAAGAACCTATTTTGCATCGCTCAAAATTGACAATTAGTCATACAAAATTTCATTAAGCAATTTTCTCTGTTGGGTTAAGGGCAAGATATACATGGGGTCTATATAATAATTCAGAGAAAATAAAAAGTTAGAAAGTTAGACAAAACACAAAGGTTGCAAAATAGAATCAATTAGTTTCAATGAGTTCTTAACTTTCACTAAAGATTTTTATATACGTTCTTCTCTAGATATGGAGAGATGGAAATAGAATCGAAATATAGAATTTTTTTTTAATTTAATTCTGCAAACAAATAGGTCGATGGGGAAAATCAAACTCCCCACCTTGGAATAGAAACGATCTTTATTCTTTTGTCAACAAAAAAGTTATTATTCAGTGAATAGTAAATAGAGGATTTCCTAATTCTATTATTTTCTATATCAATCAGAAAAGCGAATAGAGTTCCATTACATATTGATTAGCTCACTATCAATATCAAATATGAAAGGGAAATCGTTAAATTATTCAATTATTATCTAATTGAATAATTTAATAATTTAAGAATATATTAAATTATTTTGATTTTTTCAAGTTGATTCAAATTATTCTAACGTTTTATTACTTATTTATTTTTGTTTGGCGTACAAAAAAACTTTTTGAATTCCCAGTAGAAAGAGATTTCGCTAACGAAAAAGCCTTTAATGCTACCCAATATCCCTTCCTTTTCCAAATATTTTTACGAATACGCTTTTTTGATGTCGAAGTGCGTTTTTTTGGAACTGCCATTTATAAATTAAAAAATTACTCATTGTTATAGCTGGATGTGAAAGACATCTATTGTTCAAAACGAATTATTTTTCCTACTATTTATTTTCGAGCTAATAGTGTCCTCCTCAAATAAAACATTATCGAGATAGGCAAAAGATATGTGAAAATTGCATAATACTGGAAATAAAAAAAGAAGGCTAATATGTGTTTTTTCAAGTTTTTCTCTATTCCATAAAACATTCATAATCGTAAAAAAGAAAGGGTTCTCTATTGACTGGTATCTTTATTTCACAATTTCACATTCTTTTTTGATTCATAAAACCTATACCTATAGAATTTGCTAATCGGCTGTTCTGTAGAAATGAAGAAATGAAATTAGTTGAACTTAATAAAAATCAAAAATAAAATAAAGAATCCAAAAAATATTCGATTTCTATTTATGGTTCCACATTTCATTTACATGCAATAAAATA